TATCCATTTACCGTATTCTTGCAATTTATAATAAAAATGAATTATTTAAATGAAAAATTACGAAATTTTTCGATCTTTATAGAAGAAAAATATTTTAAAATTTGTATAATTAAAATTTATTAGAAATTTATCCTCTCTATAAAGATCGAAAAATTTCGTAATTTTCATTTATAAAATTAAAAAAAATTTGTTGTTTCTGATCTTAAAATTTTAGAACAATTAGTTAAAATTAAAGAGTTTTGACTGTATTCATCCTTACCTCCTGTAAAAAAATCATCTAACCAATATTTTAATTTAGAATTTTTTAATTTATTTGATGCAGGTTTAAACGCCAATTTATTTGTAAAAACTATAGGAGTTGTTTTTATAGACAAATAAAAATTTAAATTTGTTAAATTTTGTGTAGCATAGTAATTAAAATTGATATAATTTTTAAAACTAACAATTTTGTTAGAATTAAAAAAAATTAGATTATTATTTTTTAATTCTAATGAAACAAAATTTTTTTTTAATTGTTTAAATAATTTTCTTATTATTTGCCAATTATTTCTTGTGTGTTTTCGTGAAATAAGTTTTGTAGTACGTTTAATAAAACCTTCTGTATTAACAAAAGTCTCTTCATTTTCATAAAAAACACTTGTAGGTAAATGTAAATAATTTGAGAAATTCAACCCATCCATTAAAGTATAATTATGGTTTAATTTATAATTTTGATCTAAAATTAAATTATTAGTTGATTTTAATTTAAAATTATAATTTAATAAGTTTAGTTCTGTAATTTTTTTTAAATTAGCTATATTATTTGAAGTTATGTTGATAAAATAAAGCAAACTAAAATTATTTAAATCTTTTAAAGTTAAAGGTGGAAAGTTATTTGTAATATTTAAACCTGTTTCACTTAATGATGGGTTTAAATTATTTAAACCATTGAATGTATTATTATTTATATAGAAATTTAAATTTTCAAGTACTTGTTTGATAGCTGAGTTGTCGTTTCGTTTAAATAATTCATTATTAAATATTATTAAAGGGTTTTTTGAGCTCTTTAAATCTTGACAAATTAAATTATTACCCTCTGCTATTGATTTTAAAACCCCTACATTTGAACCTAAAAATGTAACAGGAAAAGTTAAATCTATAAATGACCCTATAGATAAGCATTTAAAATTACCCTTTAAAAAACGTTGTCTTAAATTTAAATTTAAATAATACCCTTCATATCGTGGGTTATTTGATATCAATAAGGATAAAGTAGAATTATTTAATTTAATTTTATTAGACGCAACATTTAGTTGAAAATTTTTTTCTAGATCATTTGATGTCTTGAAATTTTCTGCCCTTCGAAGTTGAATGAAAGAATAGTTTTGAGAAAGCATTATTAAAATATTAATTACTTCTAAACTAGCATTTTCAACTACAATTGTCACAAATTTTTTCTTAAAGTGCTGCTTATTGCAATGATCTAATATGTAAATTGTTTCAAGAATATTTTTTAAAATATCTGTCCAAAAATTAGGCTTTAATTTTTCGTTTTTTAAATTTGGATTCCATGAACCAAAAAGGCCGTCAAAAAGGCCGTCAAAAAACTGTCGGCCTTTATCAGTTAACCATGTGTTAAAGGTATTAACATTGTAGTCAGGTTCTATTAATACTATTTGATCTTTACTTACGTATACTTTAGTATTCGATCCAAAACTGTCTGTTGGGTCAAGACTTTCAAACTTTTCAATGTCCCACCCTCTAAGCTCAAATGGAAAGCTTTTAAGTGTTAAAGCACCCATAAAATTTTTAATAATTTTTTGTTGTAAAATATCCCACAGGACATAAATCAATTACGTTACCAGAAAGTTCGGATGTTAAAACTTTATCGATATAAGTTCCTATTTCACTATCACTTCCTCGACCAAACACCCCCAATTCTTCAATACCGGCAATTTCTTTACTGAATCTAACGCATCTTGTACAATGAATACATCTTGTCATTACAGTTTTAACAATAGCACCCAAGTCTTTATCATTTACTACCCTTTTAAATTTATAAAATCGTCTTTTTGTAAAACCAAAAAATAAAGATTGATCTTGTAGATCACAATCTCCTCCCTGATCACATATAGGACAATCTAATGGATGGTTTAACAATAAAAATTCTAAAATATTTTCTCGTGCCTTTTTTACTAAAGCGCTGTCATGATAAACGCTATTATTATGCAGAGCGGTTTGTGCATTCGTTGCACATGAAACTACTGGTTTTATAGAGTTTTTCAGTTCCACTAAACATACTCTACAATTTCCTGCAATTGATAAATCATTATGATAGCAGTAATGAGGTACTGCAATTCCGTTTGCAATTAAATATGCAATTAAAGATACTTTGCTATCTATTTTTTTGTTTATTGACATGTTTATTTAATTTTTAGTATTTTTGTTTTATTTATGAAAATGTAGCTTAATTGGTTAAAGCGTCGACCTGTCACGTCGAATACTGCGGGTTCAAGTCCCGTCTTTTTCGAAAATAAATTTTATTTTTTAATTTATTATTTATTTTTTTTTAATTGGTTCAAGCTCTATAGAGTTTTTTAATCTGTAAAAAACTGTGATAATAGCTAAACCTATTGCGGATTCTGCAGCTGCTATTGTCAATATAAAAAGCACAAAAATTTGTCCTACTATATCATCTAAATAAATTGAAAATGCTGCAAAATTTAAATTAACAGCTAGCAGAAGTAATTCAATAGACATAATTGTAATTAATATATTTTTTCTATTTAAAATTATTCCTAGTAAGCCTATAAAAAAAACAATACAAGTTAAGTGTAATATATAATTAATACTTATGGTTAACATTTAAAAAGTTTAGGTATATTGGGATTTGAACCCAAGACCTGTGGATTAAAAGTCCAATGCTCTACCGCTGAGCTACATACCCTTTAAAATGTTAATTAATAAACAATACCAAGATTAATTAATGTAATCAATAATAATAGATCAATTAAAGCTAAAAAAAGACAGATATAAAAAAAAAAAAAAATAAGTAATACTTTACATAAATAAAAAAGTATGTAAAAATTCACCACTCGACATTTAAGTATTTTTGGTATAGTTAATGTAAACCAATATACTCGTAAAAAAAGGTATCCAGTAGGTAAAAATACTAAAGTGATAATAATTATTAAAAGTTTTGTTAAAAGTATTATATTAAACATCATGTTGGTATATAAGGGATTTGAACCCTTAAAACTTAATAAGTTTTTACCTGGATTATACCTTAATTATTATAAAACTCTTAAAGAGCGAATAATAATAAAAAAACGATCATTAAAGCAAATAAAGCGATTGCTTCAGTTAAAGCAAATCCTAAAATTGCCATTTTGAATAATTCATCTTTTAGTGAAGGGTTTCTAGAAATTCCTAGAACTAATGCACCGAATACGGTACCAATACCAACACCAGCACCTGCTAATCCTATTGTAGCTAAACCTGCTCCTATATATTTGGCTGCTTGTAATAGCATAAACATCAATTGATGGTTTATGCAAACGGAACACGCAAAGCAGCATTGTTTTTTTTAGAGTGTCAAATAAAAAATAATTTTTTAAATTTATTTAAAAATTTTTGTCTTTATTGGTAATTTAGCTCCTCCTGTTTGCAAAGCAGAAAAAACAGTTGAGAAATTTACTCCACAAATTTCAAAGAGTGTTGTACCACCTCTTACTCTTGCACCCCAATATGAAATTTGTCCCTTACCTTTACCCATACGAACTCCAGTAGGTTTCGATGTTATAGGTAAGTATGGGAAAATACGAATCCAAATTTTACCCTTTCTTTTTAATCTTCGGACAATAGCCTGCCTTGCAGCTTCGATTTGTCTGGAATTTATTATTCCTGATTCAGCAGCTTTTAAACCAATAGTTCCAAATTTTAAATTATTTGATTTAAATTCTAGTTTTACTAATTTTCCTTTTTTCGTTTTTTTATATTTTATTTTTTTTGGTCCGTTAAACATTATAAAATATTTTAAATCTACGCATTTTTGATACTAGATTTTCTTTTTTCACTAATCCAAACTTTTACACCTAAAGTACCATTTGATGTGAATGCAGTATTTTCAGCGTAGCTTATCGGAGAATTTATTGTCAATACTGGCATTCGTTTGCCTATTTTAAATATCTTCCGTTTTGCTCTAGGTGCTCCGTTTATACGACCTTTAATTTTAATTTTCACCCCTTTAACTCTTGAAAAATTCTTATTTATAAACATATTCAATACTGATTTTAAAAATCTTAAAAAAAAATTATGTCTTTTAAGTTTTTTTAAATTAGCTGATATGTAGTTAGCCAATAGTTGAGATGAATTTTTATTTATTATAGATGCAAATATTAAATTAACTCCTTCCTTAAAAAAATCATTTTTTTGATATTTTTTTAGTCTAATAAGTTTTTTTTTAATTAAAAGAAGGCGTTTTTGTTTTATAATTTTTTTTATATTAGCATCTAAAGGTTTTAAAATTAATGTTACATTTGTTAATCGATTAAAAAATTTTTGCAAGCTTTCAAAAAATTGATTTAAAAAATTATTAAACATTAAATTTTTTATGTTTTTATTTTTTTTTAAACTTAAAAATTTTTTATAAAATCTGATTAATTTGATTCTTCTTTTTTTTTTATTTTTCCTTGACTTATTTTTATTCAATAAATTGTAATTGTATAAATTTTTAATACTGTTAACTATTTTTAAATAGTTTTCTTCATTACTAATAATATTATTTTTTAATTTATTTTTATTTAATTTAATTTTTTGTGTTTTATTAATGTTATTAATTAAAAAAGTTGAATTAAAACTTTGTTTGTAACTTATAAAAATATTTAAAGTATTGTTTAAGTAATTTAATTTACAAGTGTGAACATTTAAACCATTTTTTAAAAAAAATGTTTTTATAAATTTTTTTACTTCTAAGTCTTTTGAAGAATACAAATAAAATTCAGTTGATTTTTTTTCAATATATTTAGAGTTCCAATTTAATGTTTTATTTATTCTCAGTATATTTGGATTAATTTTTTGACCCATATCTATTTTTTTTTATTCTTTTTTTTAAAAATGAATTTTGATCTAGTAAAAGAAAATTCTCCAAATTTATGGCCAATCATTTCTTCGCTTACAGCTATTTCATTAAAAGATTTACCATTGTAAATGTTAAAGGTTAATCCTAAAAAACTTGGTATAATAGTAGAGTTTCTTGAGATTTTAATTTTATTTTTATTGTTTTCTTGTTGTTTTATGACTTTTACATTATTGTTTAAATGTTGAAAATCAACAAAAGGACCTTTCCATTTTGATCTACTCATTTTTAGTTTTTATAATTAATTTATTTTTAGATCTACTCGTAGAGCCTCGGTTGTTGTATTTACCCCAAGGAGTTTTATTTAATCCCGATTTTTTACCTTCTCCTCCACCGTGAGGGTGGTCTACTGGATTCATTGCTACTCCACGAACTGTAGGTCTTTTATTCAACCATCTTGATTGACCGGCTTTATAGAATTTTTTTAGAAAATTAAATTCGTTTGAAACAATTCCTATAGTAGCGTAACATTTAGACGAAAGTAATCTTTGCTCTCCAGAATTTAATTCAATTATAGCACTATTTACGGTTTTTTCTTTTAATTTTGAAAAAGTACCTGCTGATCTAGCTATTTGAGACTGTTTTTTAGATGTTGGCGCAACATTATAAATGTAACTTCCAACAGGTATTTTTTCTATAGGCAAAGAATTACCTAATTTAGGTTCAGCATTATCACCTGATTCTATTATATCTCCAATTTGTAAATTTTTGGGTGCTATAATATAAAAAAAATTTTTGGCGTTAAAATTATATATAGAAGCTATAAAAGCATTTCTATTTGGGTCATGCTCTATGGAGCATACTATACCTATAGAATTTGTATTTCTATAGAAGTCTATTTTTCTATATTTTTTTTTATGACCCCCACCTTTGTGATATACAGTAATTTTACCTGAGTTATTACGACCCGCTTGATTAATTCTCCCTTTTGTTTTAAATTTTAAGGGTAGTTGTTTTTTAAGTTTTTGTGTTATATTTAATATTGCATGTTTTTGTTCTATTAAATTTAAATTTTGCATATACTTATTATTATTTAATATTATTAAATTCTATGATTTCATCAAAAAATATAGATATAAATATTAACTTAAACAAATTTTTAAAAGATTTTTCATCAAAAAAACAGTATTTTAAAAAAGTAAACGATCATGTAAAGACATTATCTCATTTAAAACAAAAAGGTTATAGATCATTAAACAAGTATTTATGGTCAACACCTAAAAATGAAGCTATTAACGAACATGTAGTTATGTATATAATAGATATTACATTTTCAAGATCTAACACATTTTTGCATGTAATGGATTCAAAAGGCCAATTAAAATTTTTCGCTTCAGCTGGTCATTTTAAATATAAAGGAAAAAACAAAAAATTTCGTTTAAACGTATTAAAAAGTATTTATAAAGTTTTGTTAACAAAGCTTAAGTATTTAAAAAATAAACCTATAGCCCTTCATCTAAAAAATGTAGGGTTTAATAAATTTTGGATAATTAAAAAATTAAAAGCAAAATTTTTTATAAAAACAGTTAAAGTTTTTAATTTGTTTCCTTTTAATGGTTGTCGAAATAAAAAAATAATACGAAAAAAAATGAAAACAAAAAGAAGGAATGGCTGAGCGGTTTAAGGCGGCAGACTGTAAATCTGTTGAGTGATCTCATCGAAGGTTCGAATCCTTCTTCCTTCAAAATTGTATTATATAACATCGAAATATGACGCAGCGGTAGCGTGTCTGCTTTGGGAGCAGGAAGTCGTGTGTTCAAATCACACTATTTCGAATAAATATATAATTAACCAATGTATATATATATATACCTTATTTTTTTAAAATTAGTTTCAAATTGGTTAAACTGAATTGAAAAAGTAATAACTTATTATCTTTATAATTAAGTGTATTTAGTTCTTTTAGTTGAGATGTTGAATAAATTTTATTGTTTAACTTTATTGCTAACATGTTAAACAATAATGGTTCAAAACAACTCAACAAATTAGATTTTTTTAACTCAATCGAATGAGATAGAGGTTTTATAAAAACAGTCATACTGTTAATTAATTCATTTGAATTTTTGTATATAGAATTATTTATTGTAGTTTTTGAGGTTTTGTTAAAAATTTTATAGTAATTTAAATTAAATTTTTTAAGATTTTGCTCAATAATTATACCATCATTAGAATTTCGATGTATTGAGTTAAAAAAAAAGAATAAATTATTTTCTTTTAAATAATTTTTAGTTTTTAAAATTTTGTAGTCTTTTGATGAAAATTGCATAATAATTTATACATAATGATAATATATTTTATAATTAGGCTTGGTAGGATTCGAACCTACGACTAAACCGTTATGAGCGGTACGTTCTACCCCTGAACTACAAGCCTTTTTCTTTTTAAAAACTTTTTATGAGAAGTATAAATTTCAAACAAATTTTAGTTTTAATTTTAATATTTTTCTTTCTTTTTGGCGATATTTCAAGCTTAAAAAAAAAAATAAATGATATATATATTTATATTATAAATTTTATATCTAAAAGCAGGAAAAAAGGGACTTGAACCCATGACTTTTGGTTTTGGAAACCAATGTTCTACCAACTGAACTATTTTCCTTTAAATTAATGATCAAATATCTGATAGAATTTAAAAATCGATTATTTTTTTTAGTTTTATTGTATTTATCCACTTCAGTAATTTTATATTTATATAAAGAAATTTTATTATTTTTATTTGTTCAACCTAAATGGAAACTAACAAATGATAAATTTAGTTTAGTTTATTTTATATTTACAGATGTAACAGAAATTTTTTCCGTTTATATTCAATTAATACTATTTATTACTTTTCAATTGTTAGTTTTATTTAGTATTTATCATTTTTATATATTTTTTATACCTGCATTATTTAAAAAGGAATATCTGTATTTAAAAGTTATAATTAAAGTTATTTTCTTTACATGGTCCTTTTCTGTGTTGATATCTAATTATTATATAATTCCATTTTCTTGGGATTTTTTTTTAAGTTTCCAGAATTTTATTACGGATAAATCTTTCAACATTCATTTTGAAGCAAAATTAAGTGAATATTTTGCTTTTTATATTTCTTTTTATTATATTTGTTTTTTTTATTTTCAATTTTCTGTATTAATTTTTTTTTGTTTACAACATTTTAATAAAGAACTTAAAAATATTAAAAAATTCAGAAAACTATATTATTTTTGTTTTGTTCTATTAGCAACGTTTTTGTGTCCTGATTTTTTAACTCAATTATTATTAAGTATTGTTTTAATATTTATATACGAGTTGTTGTTGTTGTTATTTTTGTTTAATTTCTACAAAAAATTAGTTAGGTAGCCAGTTAAAACTTATTAATACACCAACAGTAAAAATTAAATATCCTAAAGATAAAGGTAAGAAACATTTCCAACCAAGATACATTAATTGATCATACCTGTATCTAGGTAGTGTAGCTCTTGTAATTATAAAAAATACAACTCCTAAACAAATTTTTATACTAAGCCATAGTGTACTAGGTATTATATTAAATATAAAAGTATTAAAAATCGGCAGCCAACCCCCTAAAAACAAAATTGAAGAAATTGTGCTCATAATAAGCATGTTAGCGTATTCTCCTAAAAAAAACAGTGCAAAAGTCATTGCTGAATACTCTACGTTGTACCCTGATACTAATTCAGCTTCAGCTTCAGGTAAATCAAATGGATGACGGTTTGTTTCTGCAAGCATAGAGATATAAAAAATAATAAAAACAGGCAGTAAAGGTACGATGTACCAAATTTTTTGTTGTGAAAGAACGATAGTACTTAAATTAAATGATCCTGCGCATACTACAACATTTAAAATTGTAAAGCCAATTGATATTTCGTATGAAATCATTTGTGCTGCGGATCTTAAAGCACCTAAATAAGCATATTTTGAGTTACTAGACCATCCGGCGAACAAAATTCCGTAAACATTTAATGAAGAAATAGCTAACAAATATATGATACCAAGATTTAAATCACTTAAAACTACGCCTTCAGATAAAGGGATTACTGACCAGCCAATAAGACTTAAAATAAAAGCTAAAGAAGGTGCAAATAAGAATATACCTGTATTTGCGTTTGTAGGTAAAGTGGTTTCTTTAACAAATAATTTTAAACCATCAGCAAGAGGTTGTAAAAGACCTATGAAACCTATTACATTAGGACCTCGTCTTCGCTGAATAGCACCCATTATTTTTCTTTCTGCGATTGTAAAGTATGCTACAGAAATCAATAGTGGAACTACAATACTAAGAATTTTTAATAATGTTATAATTATAAAAGTCATTTTTAATTAAAGGCTAAAATCGGAATTGAACCGATATTATAAGATTTGCAATCTAACACATTAACCAATTATGTTATTTAGCCATTTTATAGGATAAAAAGGGATTCGAACCCTTGGTACTCTACGTACTTTAGTTTTCAAAACTAACGCCTTAAACCACTCGACCATTTATCCAGCAAATAAAGGGATTCGAACCCTCAGCTTTAATCTTGGCAAGATTACACTCTACCATTGAGTTATATTTGCAGGTTTTAATTAAATAATAGGTAACTGCAATGATTTTAATAAAAAGATCATTTCTTCTCTATTTTTTGTGTTTGTGACTATTGTAATATTAAGTTTTGTTAAATTATTAAAAAGATAATAATGGTTTTCTAACTCTTTAAAAGTAAAAGTTTCATGTAAATCGTAGGAAATAGCATTTTTTTTTATTTTTTTATTTGAATTCAACCCTGAAAAATTTTTTAGTCTAGGGAAAATTTCAATAATTAATTTTGAAAGAAAATTATAAGCATTAAATTTTGATAAAATTATTTTACATCCTGTTGGGTTACCTTTTCTTATTTTAAACAGTATGTTAGCCTTTTTTGTTTTAGTCATTATCCCTTTTTTATTAGTTATTAATTCAATAGCTAATAAACTTGAAGATAACTGTCTTAAATCAGCTGTTTTACAGCCAAAGTTTAATATGATTTTTTTTAATTTGGGTATATTATTACTTTTATTAAATATAAATTTATTTATTAATTCGTATTTTAAATTTTTATTATAAAATTTTGTTAAAAAATGCATGATTTAATTTAAATTAATCCAGCTGAAATACTTATAAATTTTTGAAATTGTTTTTTCTTTAAAATTTTTGGAACAGGTCCCAGTATACGAGTGCTCACTGGATTTCCTTGTTTATTAATTAAAACAACAGAATTTTCAGAGAAATAACTACTAAACCCATTAGGTTTTTTAAATCCTACTTTAGTTCTAACAATCAATGCTTGGTATACTTCATGTTTTTTTACTTTTGAAGTTGTTTTTGATTTATTTCTTAATTGTTGAACAGATACTACAATTAAATCCCCTAATTTCGCGTATTTTTTTTTAAATCCTCCTAAAACTTTTATACATCTAACTGTTTTGGCGCCTGAGTTGTCGGCAACTTTTAAAATTGTTTTTTGTTGTATCATTTGAATTTTATTATAATATAATCAAATGTATGCGTTTATAGCTCAATTGGATAGAGCGTTGGATTTCGGTCCCAAAGGTTATAGGTTCAACTCCTATTAAACGTAAATTTTTATTATAATTTATACTATTTCCATTTGTAAAAATTAAAATATTTTTTATTTGTTAAAACTTGTTTTTGCAATTCTTTTTTAAAATTTATAGAATCTCCTTTTTGCTGACTTGTTAATAAAATTTCATTTTGAAGTTTGCTGTACAAAGGTTTAAATTTATTGTTTATTGATTTCATAATAAATTTTATAGCTAATGAAATTCTAGAACTATTATTTACAATAAAATAAGGGATTTTTTTTATTTTTCTATTTTTCTTTCTTTGTTTTTTGTTTTCTATTACATGAACTTTAAAAACAGGTGTTGATAAAACTAAAGCAGTTTTTAGTATATCTTTTGTTGGTTTACTAGAATCTTTTTGAAGTTTTTTAAAACTTTTAAATAATATTTTCTCACTTGTTTTTTTTTCACCATTTTTTGTTAAATGATTTAGTAGTTTTGTTTTAACTGATAACATTTTTATAAATATCGTCTTAAATTTTTTGTACCGTATTTTGATCTTGACGTTTTTCTGTTTTTTAAACCTAATAAATCCAATTTACCTCTTATTAAATGATATTTTACTCCTGGCAAATCTTTAACTCGACCGCCGCGAATAAGAACGGTTGAGTACTGCTGTAAATTGTGACCTTCTCCAGGTATATACGCATAAATTTTTTTACCATTTGATAGTCGTAATTTTGCTAACTTTCTTAAAGCAGAGTTAGGTTTTTTAGGCGCTCTTATGACTAATTTCAAACAAATACCTCGTTTTTGAGGACACCGTTCTAATGCGGGTGTTTTGTTTAATTTAGTTTTGTTTTTTCTTTTTTTTCTGCAAATTTGATTGTATGTTGGCATTGAGTTTTATGTTTACCAAAAAGGGGACTTGAACCCCTACTCCGAAGAACTAGAACCTAAACCTAGCATGTCTACCAATTCCATCATTTTGGCAAGTAAATTTACTCGTTATCGGACTTGAACCGATACTCTAAATAGAATCAGATTTTAAGTCTGACGTGTCTACCAATTCCACCAAACGAGCTTAAAATATAAATTTTTAATATGGCGCAGTTCGATTCATTAATTATTTTTCCTTTAATTTGGTCTTTATTATTAACTCTAACTTTTCATTATATTTTTTTATTAAACACAATTATACCTAATTTTTTTGGTGTTAAAAAATTTAGGGAAAAAAAGTTAGAATTTTCATTAAATAATTTTTCTACTTTTAATTCAACAGTTAAAACAAGTAATTCATATAATCACGTGTTTTAATTTTGTGGGGGTATAACTTAATGGTAGAGTGTATGCTTTGCACGCATAAAGTATCGGTTCAATTCCGATTACTTCCAATTGTCGAATTTTGACTCTCCAGGCTGGATTTGAACCAACGTCCAAGTGGTTAACAGCCACTTGCTCTACCTCTGAGCTACTGAAGAAAATAAAATTTGTTTATTTATAAATATAGTCTACTAATATTTTTTCAATGTTAAAATTAAAACTATAATAGCTAGATAAAATAGCGTAGTCTAAAGTCCCGAAAATGATTTGCAATGTCCTGTAGTTAACTGTCAGGTGTTTTGGCGTAATAGGCCAAGTATTAGATCTGGCAATACCCTTTTCTATAATAGAACTAATTTTATAATCAATAGAAATTAAGTCTCCTGGTTTTAATGGGTATAGTGGGCTTTTTATTTTTATACCGTTCACGAATATTTTACCGTGAACAATTAATTGTCTGGCAGCTTTAATACTTATAGTAAATTTTGATCTATATAAAACTGTATCCAACCGACTTTCAAAAAGTTTTAAAAAAAGAATATTTAAATTTTTTGTCTTATTAGTTTTATTATACGTTTGTGTTATAAATTTTTTAATGTGTTTTTTTGCAAATCCACCATAAAAAAGGTTTAATTTTTTGTAAGCTTTTAACGTATTTCTAAAAGATCCCTTTTTAAAAGAATCCCAACGATTTGGGAATCTTGAAACTAAATATTGAGTTTGATCTTGTGGTTTAAATTTATTATACCATTTCATTTTTTTTTTTAAATGAAAGAGTAATTTACTCCATTTTTGTTTTTTAAATTTTAATAATTTTTTACGGTTTTGAACATTTTCACCTAAATTAAGAAATTGTTTATATAAAGGTTTAAAACGATTTTTTTTTTTTAATATCATGTATAAATTTTTTACCCTTTCTATTTTTTTTCAAAATTGATGATGTTGTTTTAACTTTATGAGTTAAAAAAGAAAATTTTTTTTTTACTAGTTGGGCTTTTTTTAATGTAGTTAGTAACAAAGAATAAAATAAATTATTGTTTATTTTATGTTTTGCGGACACTAAATTTGTTGGTATTTTATAATTTGACTTTTCATCAAAAGAAGTTAAATTATTATTTAGTGAAATTACAGGGAGTTTTGCGATGTAACTTTCATTTAAAGCTTGCATTTCGATTTGCTGATCAATTATTACAATTAAATCCCCTTTTTTCTTTAATTGTAGAAGTCGTTTTGAAATTTTGTTAATTTGAGATTCTTGTTTAAAGTGAGATTTGAAAGATGAATATTGATTAGTTATCACTCCAGCAATCCATGACGATTTGGGTATAAAAATATGTTTTGTTTTAATAAAAAATTTAGTAAGCTCTTTATTAATATTTAAAGGATTTCCGACAAAAAGAATTCTTTTATTATTTAAATGATATAAATATATTAAATATAAAGCTTTTTTAATTTTCAATTCTATATTTTCTAATGTAATATCGTTTAGAAAATGTTTTTTTTTTAATATTTTTGATTTTATCAATTTTAACTTTAACAGTTTATGTTTATTATTTTTTAAAATTTCAGTTTTCATAAATAGGTTTAAACTTTTTTTCCTTCTTTTAAGAGAATTTTCTCAGAATCAAATAAAATTCCTTTTCCTTTATATGGTTCAGGTTTTTTATATGATCTAATTATTGATGCTGATTGTGATACATTTTGATATGAATTACCGTAAATAAAAAGTTTTGTAGATTTTAAATTAAAAATTTTTAAGTCATTTGGTATCTTATAGTATAAAGAATGACTATATCCAAGTTTAAACATCAGCAACTTGTCGTTAAATCTTTCTACATTTAAAAATCTGTAACCTACCCCTACTATTTTTAGTTTATTATAAATTAAAGCTGATGTTTCAAGTAACATTTGTTTAATTAAAGCTACTGTAGTTCCTTGAAGTGACTTTATCTGTTTTTTGTTTAAATTTGATTTTTGAAAAGGCTTATCTGTAACTTCTACAGTGTTTAAACCTGTTTTTATGTTTAAGTTTAAACTTAACTTTAAAGATTTTACTTGTAAGGGACCTATTAAAGTAATTATTTTTTTTTTATTATTATAAATAACTAGAATATTTTTTGGTATTTTTATTAAATTTTTTTTTTGCATATTTTAATTAATAACAATAAAAGGTTCACCGCCTATTTTTAATCTTTTACAATCAACTATTGTTTTTAAACCTTTATTTGTTGAAAAAATAATAAAATTTTTACTAGAATCGATTTTCCATATTTGATCAATAGACCAATATATTCTTTTACTTGGTTTAGAAATCAATTTTATTGAGTTTATAACAGGTTTTCCATTTTTATATTTTAAAAAAATTTTTAATTTATTAGTATCGTGAGGATCTATTATGTATCCTAGTATAAACCCTTCGTTCCATAATAGTGTTAAAAAAGCTTCACAAATATTTTTTCTTGTTTGATATATATAATTTCTTTTTGCTAATTGTCCGTTTTTTAAATTAGCGAACATGTTCCATAAATAGTTTTTCATCTAATTTTTGTTTGAAGGCAGATTTGAACTGCCGTCACAAGGATTTTCAGTCCTTTGCTCTACCAACTGAGCTATTCAAACTAAAATAAATTTACATTCCATAAGCGTCAAATAAAGATAATATTTGACTTCCACTATTAAATTTTATAGTTTTAACTCTAATTTTTTTATTCTTAATTTTTGAAAATTGGTTCAGTTGAAAATTATCTATATTAAAAAATTTTTGTTTTAATGAGTTTTGAGTTTTTTTATTAAAAATTAATCTTAATTTAATATTAATATCAGGGAAAAGATTGATTTTTATTTTTTTTAACACTATTAAAAATTTAAATGGTTGAGTTGTTTGAATTGTTATTTGCGCTGAATGGTTTCTTATTTCAAATTGTTCTTGCGCAGATTTATTAACGTGAGGAGATTTTAAAATTGAGACAAAAGTTTTTTTTTCTTTTTTATAAAAAAACTTTTGTATTATTTTAAAGTTAGTATTACTTGTTTCTTTAAAAAATTTTAAGAATTTTTTAATTGAAATTTGGTTTTTAGATTCAATTTTTATATTTAAAGTTTTCATTTTATAAAGTTCGTTGTTTATAAAATATTTTAGCTACCGTCTTGAATGTAAATACATGTTAAAATTATAAATACATAAGTTTGAATTAAAGCAACACCTAATTCTAAACCAAAAAGAATGACTAAAATAATCATAGGTAAAATTAACCCTATTGATGTAAAATTTTCTAATAATAGCATACTCCAAGAAAATCCAATAATAACTTTTAATAAGCTATGACCTGCCATTAAATTAATAAAAAGTCGAACACCTAAACTTATTGGTTTTGCAATATAAGAAATAAATTCAATTGGTACTAGTAATAGAGCTAAAAAAAATGTAGTATTAGCGGGTAAAAATAATGAAAAAGTTTTCATTTTATATTTTTGAAATGTTATTATATTTATACCTATGAAAACAGAAAAAGATAATGTAAATGTTACAATTAAATGACTAGTAGCCGTAAAACTGTAAGGAATTAAACCAATTAAATTACTGAAAAGAATAAAATTAAACAACACTGAAATGAATGGGAAATATTTTTCATTATCAGTAGAAATTATATCAGAAATTAATTGAGTAGTTAATTCTGAAACAGATTCAATGCTTTTTTGCCAAGCATTTGGTGCCAAATAAAATGAAGTTTCCTGCAAGTAGTTTTTATGAGAACTATTGAAATATATGAAGCTTACGTAGCTTAATAAAGCTAATAAGTTTATTAAAAGGAAATTAGTAAACGAAAAATCTAAAGAAAAAATACTAAAAGATACAAGTGATAAAATTTGAAATTGTTCTAAAGGGGCGTGTAACATTTTTCATAAAATATTTGACTATAGTATGAAATTTAAATTAAAAATATTAAAGTTTAATGTTTTTCTGGTTGAGAGTTTAAAGCGTCTACAAGTACCCAAAAAAATACAAGAACAGAAAGTCCTGATGTATATGATCCCCAAGTAGCTATTTTATTGAAAATATAAAAAGCATCTGGGTAATCAGGGATTCTTCTAGGCATACCTGCAACACCTAAAAAATGCATAGGGAAAAAAGTTAGGTTTACCCCGATAAAAAAAAGCCAAAAATGAAGTTGGCTTAAAAACTCAGAATAATATAATCCTGTTAATTTGTTAAACCAGTAATATGTACCAGCAAAAATTGAAAAAACAGCACCCATAGATAAAACATAATGGAAATGCGCTGTTACGTAATAAGTATCATGTAAACCAATGTCAATACCTGAATTAGCTAAAACTACTCCAGTAACACCTCCTACAGTGAATAAAAATATAAACCCTAATGCAAAAAGTAAAGGGGCTTTTAGTTCTAATGAGCTACCCCATAAAGTAGCTAACCAGCTGAATATTTTAATACCTGTTGGAATTGCAATTATCATAGTTGCTGCTGTAAAATAAGCTCTAGTATCAATATCTAATCCTACAGTATACATGTGGTGAGCCCATACAATAAATCCTAGCACTCCAATAGAGAACATAGCATAAACCATTCCTAAATACCCGAAAATAGGTTTTTTTGCTGAAGTTACTACTACGTGGCTTATGATCCCGAAACCTGGTAATATTAAAATATAAACTTCTGGATGGCCAAAAAACCAGAATAAATGTTGATATAAAACAGGGTCCCCTCCTCCAGCAGGGTCAAAAAAGGTTGTGTTAAAGTTTCTATCAGTTAGTAACATAGTAATAGCTCCAGCTAATACTGGTAAAGATAATAATAATAAAAAGGCTGTGATATAAATGGCCCAAGCAAATAAAGGTAATCTGTGGAAAGGTAAACTTTTAGCTCTCATATTAGTTATAGTACAAATAAAGTTAATAGCACCTAATATAGAAGCAGCACCTGAAAGGTGTAGACTAAAAATAGCTAAGTCCACAGAACCACCTGAATGAGCAGTTATTCCAGCTAATGGAGGATAAACAGTCCAACCTGTACCCACACCAGCTTCACATAAAACTGAGCCAATTAATAGTAATAATGAAGGTGGTAATAACCAAAAACTTATGTTATTCATTCTTGGGAAAGCCATATCTGGAGCACCTATCATAAGTGGTACAAACCAGTTACCAAAACCACCGATTAGAGCTGGCATTACTAAAAAAAAAACCATTATAAAAGCATGTCCAGTAACAATTACGTTATATAAATGGTAATTATTATCTAAAAATCCTGAATTAGGGCTAGCTAAAGTTGCTCTAATATATAAAGATAAAACAGTTCCTGCAATACCAGAAATTGCAGCAAAAATAAGATATAATGTACCTATATCTTTGTGATTAGTTGAAAAAAGCCATCTTACCATAAAGTTGTAAGTTGAGTTATTATTTAATGCAGTAGTTCCCATTTGGAATAAAAGGATTCGAACCTTTGAATAGTCGTACCAAAAACGAGTGCCTTCCCACTTGGCTATATTCCATAAATTGTATTATTTTACCAGCTAGATTTTCTCAATCCGTTGATTTCTCCTGATCTAATTTTTTTTAAAAACACATGTCTAGAAAACCCCGTTAATTTATTAAATCTTTTTTTATTATAACTAGACAAACATCTGTTTGTAGTTGAAATTTTTGACTTTGATTTTGTTAATAAATTTAATCTTAAAAAAGCATTCCATCTAATTAAAATAAACAAATTGAAATTTTTTATTATCAATTTAAGAACAAAATGTTTATTTTCTATTTTTGATATGTTTAATCTTAAATTTTTGTCTTTCTCTAAAAGTGCTTTCATAATTTATAATTTAGTATAGGTTTCCCATGGAGAAAGATAATCAAAAGTTCTGTATTCTTGAGCTAACTCAAGATTTTCGTATACAACTCTATTTTTAGGTATATTATATCTAGCTTCAATAAAACCTGTTAAGGGGAAATCTTTTCTTAAAGGATAACCTTGAAAACCGTAATCAGTCAAAAGTCTTGTTAAGTTAAACTGATTACTAAAAAAAATACCAAACATGTCCCAAATCTCACACTCCCACCAAGTAGCTCCAGCGAACACATTTTCGGCACTATTAACCGGTGTTAATTCATCTGTAATTACTTTAACACGAATTCTAGAATTGTATTTTATACTTAACAATTCATATACAACTTGAAACCTATATAAATTTTCAGGGTAATCTACGCCTGATATACAAGTTAATACTTTAAATTGATAATTAAAATGATATTTAAAAACAGTTAAAATTTCATTTATTAAATTGGTTTTTACTAAAAAACTACTCTCTTTATTATAAAGCTCAAATCTCACGATTGGTAATACCTTAAAAATATTTTCACAAGTTAATAACATTCAAATAAAATTAATATTAATTTATTTATTTTTTAAATACCTATTCTTATAATTAGAAAAAGTTTCTGATGTAGACTGTACATTACTATTTTTTATATTAAAACTATAATTCTTATTATCTTTTTCTAAAAAATTCAGTATTTTCATACTGTTAGACGTAGTATAACTAAAAAAAACACTTCCGTTTGAAGATACATTTATATTTTTTAATTTATGTGCCATTTTATATTAATACCAATAAAATATATTTTTATCGATCAACTTCACCAAAAACAATATCTTGAGTACCTATAATAGTAACAACATCAGCTAATAAATGACCTTTAGACATGTGATTTAATCCTTGAAGATGTGCAAATCCTGGAGCTTTAATTTTACATCTGTAAGGTTTGTTCGTATTATTTGAAATTAAATACACACCAAATTCCCCTTTAGGGGCTTCAGTACCTAAATATGTTTCATTTGAAGGTATAGTAATACCATTAGTGTAAATTTTAAAATGATGTATTATAGCTTCCATTGATTGCTTTAATTCAGCTTTGGTAGGAGGACATAGCTTATTGTCATTAGTTTTAATCAAACCAATTGGCATTAAATCAATGCACTGAGATATTATTTTTAATGATTGCTTCATCTCATTTATTCTTATTAAATATCTATCAAAGCAATCTCCAGTTATTCCTACAGGAACATCGAATTCAAGTTTGTCGTATATTTCATAAGGTTGACTTTTTCTTAAATCCCAATTAATACCTGATCCTCTAAGCATTACACCACTGAAACCCCAATCCATAGCATCTTTTGATGAAACAACACCAATATCAACTAAACGTTGCTTCCAAATTCTATTTTCATTTAACATTTCTTCAATTTCTAAAATTTTAATGTTAAATTGTTCAACAAAAATATAAATATCTGATAATAAACCCATAGGAATATCTGAATGCACCCCACCAGGTCTAAAATAGGCTGCATGCATACGAGCCCCAGATACTCTTTCATAAAATTCCATCAATTTTTCTCTTTCTTCAAAAGCCCATAACATTGGAGTCATTGCACCGACATCCATAGCGTGGCAACCTACAGCTAATAAATGATTTAATATTCTAGTAATTTCAGCAAAAATCACTCTAATATATTTAGCTCTTTCAGGAATTTTACAATTAGTTAAGTTTTCAATTGCTAAACAATAAGTATGTTCTTGTGACAACATTGAAACATAATCTAATCTATCAAAATAAGGTAAAGCTTGTAAATAGTTTTTATATTCAATTAATTTTTCAGTTCCTCTATGTAATAATCCAATGTGAGGAGTTGCTTTAACAACAGTTTCACCACTAAGTTCTAATATTAACCTAAGAACACCATGCGCCGCGGGATGCTGCGGCCCAAAATTTAAAGTAAAATTTTTTACTTTTTTAACTAAATTTTTCTTTTTTAAAGTCACTTTCTATTTACTTATTTTAAGCTTAAGTAGATTTGAACTACTGACCTTGCGCTTATCAGGCACACGCTCTAACCAACTGAGCTACAAGCTTAATTTATATACATATATATATGAATTTATTAGTTAAATTCTAAATTTGTCATTATTAAATAATGATATTGAACTGAAGGAACTGCTAAAACTACGATAGGCATAAAACCATGATTTACTCCACAAATTTCACTACACTGACCGAAAAATACCCCGAATCGTTTTATAAATAAATTTGCTTGATTTAATCTTCCAGGACAAGCATCTACTTTTACTCCAAAAGATGGAATAGTCCAACTATGTAACACATCAACTGCTGTAATTAACAGTCGTAAATGTGTGTTTGTAGGTAAAACTACTCTTTTATTAGTTTCTAAATTTCGAAATAAACCTATAGAACTTTCTTTTAAAGATTCATCAGTTAACATGTAACTTGAGTATTTTAAATTTTGAGTGCTTGAGCAAGAGTTAAAATCTGAAATTTCATAGCTCCAATACCATTGGTGACCTAAAATTTTTAAAGTTAACTCTGGAAATGAAATTTCATCTAAACTATATAATAATGAAAACGAAGGTGAAGCCAAACTTAACAAAATTAAAGCAGGAACTGAGGTCCAAATAATTTCAATTACGTTTGAATGTGTAAAGTTTGCAACATTACTGCTATTTAATTCAATAAAATTTCTTAAAATAACAAATAATAACCAACCCACAAGTAATACAATACTAATAATTACAAATAATAAATGAAGATTAAATAAATATATACCTTCCATTGAAGTAGTAGCAGGATCTTGAAATCCTAATTGATACATTGCAGCACTGTCTCCTAACCAATATTGCGAAAAGAGATAAGCCACTAGAATTCCTTTTTTCATAATAAAATTTCGGTTTTGTGTATTTTTAATCCCAGTCTAATGCTTTAACATACCAGACATAGAAAAATCCAATACCTAATTCAATTAAAAAATCAATCATAGACCAAAATCCTAATAAATCTAATTTAGATATTGAAACACACCAAGGAATTAAAAACATAATTTCAATGTCAAAAATAATGAATAAAATAGCAATCACACAAAATTTAACATCGAAAGTATGTCTAGTGTCTTCATAAGGCTCAAATCCACATTCATATGCTGAAAGTTTTTCTGAATCTGGATTTTGTCTTGCTAAAAAATACGAAGCACCGATAATTAACACGGTTAAAACTATAGCTAACAATAAGTATATTAAAATAACTAAATATTCTTTTTTTACCAAAGAATTATCTAAAAACAACATAATTTTCATTGAGTCACTCATTTTTTAATTTTTTAAACCTACGGCTCTATATTAAAAATTATTTACTACTCCACCAATAAACATTAATAAATAAAAACAACCAAACAACATCTACAAAATGCCAATACCATATAGCTGCTTCAAAACCAAAATGATGTTTATTTGTAAAATGATTTAAAATAATTCTAATAAAAGATACTATTAAAGCTACTGTCCCAATAAAAACATGAAAGCCATGAAAGCCTGTAGCCATGTAAAAACATGAACCATAAACACCATCACTAATATTAAAGGGTGCATTTACATATTCTAACCCTTGTAAACAAGTAAACAAAGTGGCTAATAATATAGTAAAAATTAAAGCAACTAATGTATGCTTTTTAGCTCTAGCCAAAAGAGCATGATGAGCCCAAGTAACTGTAGCACCAGATGTAAGTAATAAAAAGGTGTTAGTTAATGGTATTGTAAATGTATTAATAGTACTTATAGCTTTAGGTGGCCAAACTCCTCCTATATTATATGTTGGGGCTATACTAGAATGGAAAAATGCCCAAAAAAACGCGAAAAAAAACATTATTTCTGATACAATAAATAAAACCATTCCTAGACGTAAACCTTTTTGAACTGTTATAGAATGCTGATCTTCAAATGTAGCTTCTCTTACTACATCACGCCACCATGTATACATAATATATAATATTAAAGTAAAACCTGTTGTTAATAGTTGCCATCCTCCAATAAATTTATGCATGTATAAAACTAACCCACTAGTTAGCATAAATGCTCCTAAAGAAGCTAAAAGAGGCCAAGGACTTGGGTCAACTAAATGATAAGAATGTGCTGTTTTTAAGTATTTAAATTGTTCTTTAAAAAGTAAAGTTTCTTGTACATTACTTTTGTCATTTTTTTTATTTAAATAAACTGAATTTGAAATATAATTTAACATAATTTTAAAATGTATTTTAACTTTTATTTCTTCTTTTAGCAGTTTTAGCATTTGTATGGGTTCTTTGTCCCCGAACAGGTAAACCTTGGTATTTTCTTAATCCTCTATAAGATTTTATAGAAATTAATTTTTTAAAAGTTAATAGTTTTTCTTTTTTTAAATCACTTGCTAAACTTAAATCTAAATTTTCAACAGTTTTAATTAATAAATTTAATTGTTCTTTAGACAAATTTTTAACTTTTAAATTTTTTGAAAACCCTAAGTTTTTACAAATTAAACTTGAGCTAGAATTCCCTATTCCAAAGATTTGCGTTAAAGCTATTAGTATTGATTTGTTTTCTAAAAGTTCTGACTCAAAAATATAAACCATTAAAAGTATATTGTTTCAATTAAATTGTTAACACTCATATGAATAGACCCCAAAAAAATATTTGGACATATACCAATAATTAGTGTACCTAAAATTAACGGTAAAAATGTAACAAGTTCTCTAAAACTTAAGTCTAAAAAGTACTGTGTATATTGAGTTTTTATATTACCATAAGCAATTCTATTAAATAACCAAAGTGAGTACACACCCCCAATAATAACACCAGTAGCACCTAAAAATGTAATAGTACTATTCACTTTAAAAGATCCTACTAAAATCAAAAATTCACCTACAAAACTACTGGTTCCTGGAAAACTTATGTTTGCTAAAGTAAAAAATAAAAATACAGTTATATAAATAGGCATAGTAATAGCTAAGCCTCCGTAATATTGAACTATTCTAGTTCTATATCGATCATACACCACACCTATAACCAAGAATAAACCACTTGCTACAAATCCGTGACTTAAACTTTGTAATATAGCACCCTCAATTCCAATAGTATTGTAACTAAAAATTCCTAAAATAACTAGATTCATATGAGCAATAGAAGTATAAGCAATAATACGTTTAAAATCTGACTGTCTTATAGCTGTAAAAGATGTATATATTATACCTACTGTTGCTATAGTATAAACAAAAGGTGTGAAATAAAAACAAGCTTCTGGACAAACTGGTAAAGTAAATCTTATAAACCCATATGTTCCTAGTTTTAATAAAACACCGGCAAGTATTACTGAACCTGCAGTAGGAGCTTCCACGTGAGCTTCTGGTAACCATAAATGTACTGGAATCATTGGAACTTTACTGGCAAAAGCTAAAAAAAAAGTAAACCAAATATATTTTTGTTCTGTCTCAGATAAAAAATACGATGTCAAAATTTCATAATTAGTAGAACCTACCTCTTGTAAAATATACAAAATAGACAATAACATTAGAATTGAGCCGAATAAAGTATACATAAAAAAATAATACGACGCTAAAACTTTTCTTTCACGAGAGCCCCACACTCCTATGATTAAAAACATGGGTATCAAAGTACTTTCAAAAAGTACATAAAAAACCAATACATCTAAAACTAAAAATGAACCTATAAGTAAAAAATCTAATACAAGAAAAGCTATTAAAAATTCTTTCAAATTAAAACTTATACTATTCCAACTTGCTAATAAACATAACGGAATTAACAAGGTTGTTAATATAATAAAAAACAAAGATATTCCATCGATTCCTATTACAATATTAAGATTGTAATATGGCATCCATAATATTGTCGTAACAAACTGAAATGAACCTATTGATTTTTTAAAAAATCCCCAAACTACAAGAGAACCGGTAAACGATAAACATGCGAAGTTTAAAGCGATAGATTTTAACAATTTTTCTTGACGAGAAGGTGTTAACAATAAAAATAAAATTCCAATAATCGGAAATAATAAAATAAGGATAATTAAATTTTGAATACTTAGCATAATAAAAATTGTTACATTTTATAGGATTCAAACCTATGACCATCAGTTTAGAAAACTGTTGCTCTATCCAACTGAGCTAAAAATGCTTTATAATGGAAAAGGGACTTGAACCCCTGACGTTTGGATTATGATCCCAACGTTCTAACCAACTGAACTATTCCATCCAAACTATTTAAATTTTAGTAAGGCAGTAAAATGACACGTTAGATGGTGTTTGTAAGATGTCAAAAAACAATAATTGAATTAAAGTTGGATTAAAGAATAAAAACAGAAGAGAAAATATTAAACCACTAATTAGCAAAGTAATATTAGTATTTATTGGGTAATATAATTTACCTACCAATAAATTCTCGAAGTAAACAACTTTAATAATTCGAATATAATAAAAAGTAGCTATTACACTTAAAACAGCACTTGCTACTATAACCATATAATAACCCATCATTAAGGCACTTAAAAAAATAAACATTTTAGGCAAAAAACCTATTAAAGGTGGTATACCTGCAATAGAAAACATAGTTAAAGAAAAAGCAAAAGCTAACGCAGGATTTGATTTTCTCAGTAGTGCTATATCACCTAGCTCTTTACTATATTTATTATCATATTTTTTTGTTTTTAGTCTAAGCAATAAGATAATCGACCAAGTACACAATCCTGAAATCATATAAATTATTAAATGAAAAAACAACATCTGAATAGCAGTATTTGTTAATGTACCTAAAGCAACCAATGCATAACCCATATTAGTTATTGAACTATATGCTAATAAAGTTTTTACTTTACGCTGCTTTAAACCACCAAATGAACCAACAAAAATACTCAAAACACCTATAATAATAAAATATAAATGCCAATTACTACTTGAAGTAACAAAACAAGTATGAGCAAGTCTTATTAAAAGAACGAAAATACTTAATTTAGTTATCGCAGCAAAAAAAAAGCTAGAACTAGTAGGTGAACCCTCATAAACATCTAAAGACCATAAATGAAAAGGAGCACAAGCAATTTTTATAAGTAAACTAAAATAAATAAAAGCTAATCCTATTTCAATAAAACTGTAATCTACCAAAGGAGAGCCTTCAGGCCAAGGCTTCCAAATAATATATTCTAAGTTGAAATATTTATAGATTAAAATCATTAAATGAAAATGAGGATCCATGTCTTCTTCTAACAGATTTGGGGGGTACAATGCCCATTTATTTCTTTCAAATAAAGTTATAAAATCATCAAAATAAATCGAACCAGAATTTAAATAAATAAAAGAGCTACCTAATAAAAAAAAACCTGAAGAAACAGCACCAGTAATAAAATACTTTAACCCACTTTCAATAGAATATGTTGAGGTTTTTCGAAAAGCAGCTAAAATATAAAGAGCAAGACTTGATAACTCTATAGATAAATATGCAGTCAATAAATCCCCACTGCTACACATTAGTAACAAACCAAGAGTTGATAATAAAATTATTAATAAGTATTCAAAAGATGTTAGTTTTTGTTCTTTTAAAGAACTTGAAATTAAAACAAAATAAAAGGCTGTAAACAAACAAATTAAAAATTTAGATACATAAGTTAAATAATCATTAATAATAGAATGGTGAAATGATAAAGTATTAGAAACTAAAACCTCATAATCATTGAAAATTAAATAACAAGCCATTAATAAAATTAACGCCAAACATTCGCTTAAAGCTTTATAAATAAGTAAACCGTAAACATTATACGTGATTATAACAATCACAATTAATACATAAATAGCACTGATACTAATAAAATATTCTGGAAATACAGTAAAAGACTGAAGCAGAATTACACTAGTTAAACCTTCTGTTATTGGTGTGTGCATGTTTAAAAAATTTTCACTGTTCTTGAAAGTTGTCTAAATGTAGATTGTTGTCTAGTTTGTTTTTCATAAGAATTTGTCAATGATACAACTCCTATTAAAACTACTAAAAGTATCAATCCCGCAATTAAAAGCTGTAAAGCAAAATAAGAATACAAAATTTGACCATAAACATTAACATCATATGTAGAATCTATTAAATCGTACCAATTTTGATAATTATTTACGTAAAAGCTATCAGATACTGTAGAAGAATCAACAAAAAACGTATTAACAACATTTAAAATAGGTAACAATAAAACAATACTAAAAAGAACACCTATAGGAAAGTACTTTATAGTATTTTTAGATAAATTATTTAATTTAGATTCTAACATCATTATAGCAAATAAAAATAAAATAGCAATTGCACCAACATAAACAACAATAAATAAGAATGCTAAAAATTCACATTCTAGTAAAAATAACAAAAAAGAAGAAAATATAAAGCATGAAACTAAAAATAGTAATGAAAAAACTGGGTGTTGAGCAATTATTACCATAATTGAACTAAAAACTAAAGCGTACGAAAAAAAAATAAATAAAGAATTTGAAGTTAGCATTAATAAAACAAATTTTAAGGTTTGTTTTATTTAAAAACAATTAAAAAAAGATTAAATGATTCCCAATCAAGTTAATAGTATTTTATAATCTTTTTTAATAAACACTTGAGATCTTATGAGTTCAGGTTAAAGTTATTTTATGATAAAAGGATTTGAACCTTTATTACACCTTTATGTATCATTTTTTCCAGCTACACGTTCCCGTACAGCTACCTTGTTACGACTTCATCCAAATTATTAATTTTTCAATGGACTTAACAAAGTTAAATCTTCAAGCAAAACTAACTTTCTGCATGTGACGGGCGGTGTGTACAAGGCTAGTTGACATATTCACCGCAACGTTCTGATTTGCGATTACTAGTGATTCCAACTTCATGTAAACGAATTGCAGTTTACAATCCGAACTGGGAAAATTTTTGTAGATTAACTAAAAATCACATTTTTGTTACTTTTTGTAATTTTCATTGTAGCACGTGTGTAGCCCAATTCATCAGGGTCACATTGACTTGACTTAGTTCTCATCTTCCTTCAATTTATCATTGACCGTATCTTTAAAGCTTTTTAAGATAAATTAATAAAAATTAATCAAAAATTAGTAAAACTTAAATTAAAGATAAGAGTTTCGCCCGTTAAGGGAATCAACCAAACATCTCACGACACGAGCTGACGACAGCCGTGCAACACCTGTTTAAAAACACTTTAAAATATGACCTAATTGTATATTAAAATTGTTTAAAAATGTCAAGAATTGGTAAGGTTCTGCGCGGATTATCGCATTAAACCACATGCTCCACCACTAGTACTAGCCCCCGTCAATTCCTTTGAGTTCCAACCTTGCGATCGTACTCCTCAGGCGGAGTGCTTATGGCGTTAGCTTAAAAATCTAAATAAGTTTAACTTACATTAAATTACAGCACTCAGAATTTACAGTATGGACTACCAGGGTATCTAATCCTGTTTGCTCCCCATACTTTCGTCCCTTAACGTCAGTTTTTATCAAAGAGTCGCCTTCGCTACTGGTATTCCTTTATATATATTTAGATTTTACCCTTTCATATAAAATTCTACTCTTCCATATAAAACTCAAGTAAAGCAGTATTAAAAGCTGATTTAAAGTTAGGCTTTAAATTTTAACTAGTAACTTACTTTACCGTCTACGGACTCTTTACGCCCAATCATGGCGAATAACGCTTGCCCCTCCCGTATTACCGCGGCTGCTGGCACGAGTATTAGCCGGGACTAAACATTTTTTAAGTAATGTCATTATCATTCTTAACGAAAGAATTTTACAACTAAAAAGCCGTCTTCATTCATATAGTATTGCTGGATCAAACTTTCGTTCATTGTCCAATATTCCTCACTGCTGGCCGAAAAATCAGCCTGGACCTTATTTCAGTTCCAGTGTGGTTGATCATCCTCTAAGACCAACTAAAGATCGAAGGCTTGGTAAGCTGTTAAAATTACCAACTACCTAATCTTGCACAGACCCATCTTTTAGCAGAATATATTTTTAAAATATAACTTTTCTGTGTATTTAGTATTTAAATGATTATTAAAATCATTAATTGTCCTAAACTAAAAGGTAGCATTCTGCACACTCCTCACCCGTTCGCTACGGAAAAAATTCCGTTCAACTTGCATGTGTTAAGCATACTATTAGCGTTCATTCTGAGCCAGGATAAAACTCATAATATATTAACTTAAAATATTCAATAAAATTAAGTTATCGTAAAATTAAAATCTAAAAATAAAATTTTTGTTTAATAAAATTAACACAAAAAAGTTAAAAAGTCTAAATTGTTTTTAGTACTTGTCAGCTAAAAATTTCACAATTCTTGCACTTCAAGCCTATCAATGTAATCATCTATTACAATTATACAAAAACTAGTTTTAAGGTTAATTTCTCGCTTAGATGCTTTCAGCGATTATTTATTACAAATTTAGCTACACGACGATGCTATTGGTATAACAATCGTTTCACCAGAGATTTGCTTTCCCCAGTCCTCTCGTACTAGGGTCTAGTCCTTTCAGTTTTCTACACTTGCGGTAGATAGGGACCAAACTGTCTCACGACGTTCTAAACTCAGATCATGTACCGCTTTCCTTGGCGAACAGCCAAACCCTTGGAACCACTTACAGCTCCAGGATGCGATAATCCAACATCGAGGTGCCAAACCATTCCGTCGATAGGGTCTCTAGAGAATGATTAGCCTGTTATCCCCGGCGTACCTTTTATTCGTTGAGCGATGATCTTTTCCACACAGAATCATCGGATCACTATAACCGACTTTCGTCCCTGTTTGATCTGTCGATCTTACAGTCAAGCAAATATTTACTATTACGCTTACAAATTAGTATTTTTAATTCAAATTTACCTTAGTACGCCTCCGTTACTCTTTAGGAGGCGACCGCCCCAGTCAAACTACCCATTATACATTGTCTTACTTAATTAGAAATAAGATATCTTTAAAGTGGTATTTCACTTACGTTTAAACAATTTGCTTGCGCAAAAGTTTAATAAATTGAATAATATATTCAATATAACTCCCACTTATACTGTATAAAAAATATTTTATTTCAATATATAACTATAGTAAAGGTGCACGGGGTCTTTCCGTCTAGCCGCAAGTATTCCGCATCTTCACGGAAATTTCAATTTCACTGAGCTTATGCTGGAGACAGTGGGACAGTCGTTACGCCATTCATGCAGGACACCAATTAAATGCCAAGGAATTTCGCTACCTTAGGACCGTCAGAATTACAGCCGCCGTTTACTGGGAGTTATAAAAAAAGCAATTAACTTTTTTTTTTAATCTTACAGCACTGGGCAGGCGTCAGTCTCAATACATCTTTTTACAAATTAGCAGAGACCTGTGCTTTTATTAAGCAGTCGCTGTCCCCGATTTTGTGACAGCTTTTAAAGGTTACCCTAAAAAAGCTACCCCTTCTCCAAAAGTTACGGGGTCATTTTGCCGAGTTCCTTCAACATAATTAACTCAAGCGCCTTAATTTACTCAATTTGTCTACCTGTGTCGGTTTAAGGTACGGTTTATTTAATTTAAGCTATTTCTTGAAAATAATACAAAACTTTTATTTAAACCATAAAATAAAAATAATGTTTTTATTTTGTCACTTAAAATATATTCCCATCGAAAAAAACTTTCGTTTATTTTCTTAGAGACCGATTAACTTACCAAAAAGGATTAGCCTTGTTTTGGAAACCTAAGACTTAAGGCGACAGTGTTTTTCACACTGTTTATCGCTACTCATATCAACATTTTCACTTCTGATATCTTCAATTTATGTTACCATAAATCTTCATAGACTTACAGAACGTTCTGCTACCATTTAACTTTTAGTTAAATTTACGGTTTCGGTAAATAATTTAAGTCCCTTTACATTTTCAATGCAAATTAAAGCTAGACCAGGAAGCTATTACGCAATTGTTAAAGGATAGCTGCTTCTAAGCTAACCTACTGGTTGTCAACACTTATTAACATTTTTTTCACTTAATTATTTTTAAGGACCTTAACCATTAATCTGGGCTGTTTCCCTCTTGACCATGAATCTTAGCACTCATAGTCTGTCTAATTAAAATCTTTCATTTTTTATTCGAAGTTTCAATAAACTCAGTAAGATTTTCATCCCCATCATTTATCGAGAGCTCTACCTAAAAACAAATTTTATTTAATCGCTCTACTTAAATAGATTTCGCAGAAAACCAGCTATCTCTAAGTTTGATTAGCCTTTCACTCCTAACCACAAATCATCCCAGTATTTTTCCACATACACGGGTTCGGTCCTCCAATAAGCGTTACCGCTTTAAATTCAACCTGTTCATGGTTAGATCACTTAGTTTCGGGTTTTATTTTAGAGACTATTCAGCATTTTAAAACTTAATTTCTTTACGCCTACCTAAAACTAGTTAAGCTCGCCACTAAAATAAACTTGTTGATCCATTATACAAAAGGTACGTTATCACCTTACAAGGCTCTAACTGATTGTCAGCATTAAATTTCATTATCTATTTCAAACTTCACAAATTCTATTTCACCTTTCCTTCACAGTACTAGTACACTATCAAGCATTAAAATTTTTAGACTTTGAGGGTGGTCCCCCAAGATTCAAACAATACATGACTTGTATCGTTTTACTTAATTAAAAAAGATATTTCTTTTATCTTACAGAGCTATTCTTCTTTGGCTTAAAAATTAGATCAGAAATATCTTTTTACGTCTTTACCATGTTCGCTCGCCACTACTTACGGCATCTCAGTTGATTTATTTCCTTAGCTACTTAGATGATTCAGTTAACTAAGTTTTTTATTTTAATTTAAATTAAAATAAACTTTAATCTAACAAAGTTTAGTTTTCTATCTATGGAAAATTAGAGATCTCAGCAAAAACTTTTACTCACTCTAACATTTCGTTATTAAACGTCCATATTTAAAATTTTAATGTTTAGGAATTCATTTAATGCTTTAAAACTTTTTAACTAATTTAAGGCGAATAACAGGATTTGAACCTGTGACTTTTAGAACCACAACCTAACACTCTAGCCAACTGAGTTATATCCGCCTATATTTCTACTCTATTTATCATTATTAGTAGAATAAATAATATAAAAAAACAATACAAAAACAACAAAGAGTAGTCTAAAATCAATAGCATAACCAATCAATAACCACATTTGTCTTAAACCAATAAAAACAGTAGTACCTACTAAAATTAAAAGTGTATAATGATAAATAAATCCTGTTTGCATTTTATGTAAACTAGACCCAACTTTTAAAATAGCAGTCGATAAACCTGTTGGACCTAAAATTTCAAAAATCCCCCTGTCTATAAATTTATAACTTGTAGAAAATCCGAATTTAAAAAAAAATTGACTGAAATATTCGTTATAAATTTTGTCAAAAAACCATTTTCTATTTAAAAAATTATAAAGTTTTTTTCCAATAACAGAAGTTTTTATATTAAATAAAAAATTTGCTCTAAATGAGTACAAAAATAAAGCAGAAAAGAAACCTAATAAACTTAAATTAACGGGTAGGGTTTTGTAAAAAGTGCTTATAAATTCAGCATCAAAAACATTAAAATTATTTAAGTTTACATAAATAGCGGTTCCAAAAAAATGACTACCTACACCTACCATCATATCTTTGGTTAAATAACCAATAAAAATACTTGGTATAGCCAAACAACCTAAAGCGATGCAGATAAATTTACCTGAATCATGTGCATAACAGATAACCTTTTTATGCCCAGTTGGTTTTGATAAAAAAGTAAGATAAGATAATCTCATAGAATAAAATGCAGTACAAAATGCACCTACAGTACCTAAAAAATAGCTTAGATAACCTAAATCACTATATTTACCGTAAGCTACTTCTAAAATAAGATCTTTTGAATAAAATCCTGTTAAGAAAGGAAATCCTATTAAAGCTAATGACCCAATAACAACCATTGAATAGGTAAAGGGAACTAAGTTTTTCAACCCTCCCATTTTTCTCATATCCTGTTCATCATTTACTGCGTGAATAACAGAACCTGCACTTAAGAATAATAAGGCTTTAAAAAATGCGTGGTTAGATAAATGAAAAAAACCTACGGAATAATTAGATAAACCACAAGCAAAAACCATGTAACCTAATTGACTACAAGTTGAGTAAGCAATAACTCTTTTCATATCATTTTGCACTAAACCAGTCGTTGCTGCAAAAAATGATGTTAATGCACCGAAAACAGTTATTAATTCTAAAATATTATTTATATATTCGTAAATAAACGAGCTTCTAGCGATTAAAAAAACTCCAGCTGTTACCATTGTAGCAGCATGAATTAATGCAGAAACGGGTGTTGGTCCTTCCATAGCATCAGGTAGCCATGTATGTAAACCTAGTTGAGCAGATTTACCTACCGCACCAAAAAATAAAAAAACCCCTATTACTGATAATAAATGTAAATTAAAATTTAAAAAGTTAACAGTTTTGTCTTTTAGAACAGGCGTTAAAACAGCGACACTTGCGTAATCAATCGATTTATAATTAATAAAAATTAATAACATACCCATTAACAAACAAAAGTCTCCGATTCTATTCATAACCATAGCCTTTATAGCTGCTTTATTAGCTTGAATTCTAGTATACCAAAAATTTATAAGAAGATATGATGCCAATCCTACACCTTCCCACCCTACAAACATTTGTACGTAATTATCTGCTGTTACTAAAATAAGCATAAAAAATGTAAATAGTGATAAGTAAGACATAAATCTAGGTAAATGTGGGTCATGAGACATGTATTCGATTGAATATAAATGAACAAGAGAAGAGATAAAAGTTACTACAACACACATAGAAACTGTTAAACTATCAAACATAAAACCCCAATCAATGTGCAATACTTCAGAACTTATCCAAGTAGTTAATTTTATATAAACAGGAGAACCGAAAAGTCCTACCTCATAAAACGCAAATAATGATAATAAAAAAGAAACAACTAAACAGCTGGTGGTGATAAAAGCAGCACCCCAAGAGCCTAAATGTCTACCGAATAATCCAGCAAAACTTGACCCTATTATTGATAAAAAAATAATTAATAAGTACATCTAAATTAAAATTGGAAAAGGTGGGATTTGAACCCACGATATAATTATTATTATATAAAGATTTAGCAGATCTTCGCTATAAACCACTCAGCCACTTATCCGTATCCAAATTACTTATTCTGATTTGTGATGAACTAATATTGACTCAACTTTACCTATAACAGGTATTAATACTATAAAAAATAAGAAATAATAAAATGTTGCTATTTGGCCTGTTAAAATAAAATAATCTTTAACAGGTTTTTGACCCACCCAAGTTAAAATAACAAAATCCACGATGAAAAGCCAAAAGAATACTTTAAATAAAGGTCTATAAGTAGTATTTCTTACATCAGATGTATTTGAGAAGGGTATAATTAATAAAACTAATAAAGAACCTAACATAGCTACAATACCACCAGCCTTATGAGGTATAGATCTTAATATTGCATAATAAGGTAAAAAATACCATTCAGGAACTACGTGGGCAGGGGTTTGTAACGGGTCAGCAGGAATACAATTGTCTGGGTGATTTAAAACATTTGGAAAATAAAAAACAAATGTTGCAAAAACTAATAAATAAACAGAAAAGGCAAATAAATCTTTTGATACAAAGTAAGGATAAAAAGGTATATCATCTATACCAGCATCAGACCCAATAGGATTACTTGACCCTACTTTGTGTAAAAGAGCTAAATGAATTAGAGTAACACCTGCTATTATAAAGGGAAGTAAAAAATGTATACTGTAAAATCTATTTAATGTAGGATTAGCTACAGTATAACCGCCCCATAACCATTGAACAATAGGTTTACCTGCTACAGGAATTGCTGTTACCATATTAGTAATTACGGTAGCCCCCCATAAACTCATTTGGCCCCAAGGCAAAACATAACCTGTAAAAGCAGTGGCCATCATTAATAGTAGTAACACTACCCCTGAACACCAAAGTAATTCTCTTGGTTCCATGTATGAACCATAATATAAGCCACGGCACACATGAGCGTAAACTACAATAAAAAACATTGAAGCACCATTGGCATGAATATACCTCAATAACCAACCATTATTTACATCTCTCATAATGTATTCTATACTACTAAATGCCAAATCAATATTTGGAGTATAATGCATAGATAAAAAAATACCGGAAATCATTTGTACAACTAAAGTTATACCCGCTAACGATCCAAAACTCCAGGCATAAGTTAATGAGATAGGTGTCGGGTAATATATAATATGGCTTGTTATAAATGAGATTAAATAATTTTTAGTCATTCTAGCCATATTTAACGGCAATAACGATTTTATTTTACTTGTAGAAAGTAAAATTGATTTTGTTACACCTTTTGATACGTTTAAAGATAATCTAATTTGAGTTGTTTTTAGTGACATTTCTAATTAAAAATTTAACTTTTTAAATTAGTATTTTTATAAAAATTTACTTTATCTATAAAGATCGAAAAATTTCGTAATTTTTCATTTAAAATGAAAAATTGAATTAGTGAAAATATCTCTAATGGGATTTGAACCCATGTTTACGCTGTGAAAAAGCGTCGTCCTGACCCCTAGACGATAGAGACGTTATGTAATTTAAGTTTATTAAAAATAAACAATAATGGATTTGAACCATTAACTTTCTCGTTGTAAGCGAGACACTCTACCAATTGAGTTAATTGTTCTTTATATA